GTCCGCTATCTCATAGGTGGCTACAGGCCGCACCAAAACAAAAAACTTTTTCTTGGTTGGTGTGATCCGTTGGACATAAATCCAATTTTTTAATTTTTTGGATTCCTTCGCGTTTGTTTTTCCCCTTCCTGGCGGTATCAAGATGCCACTGTGTCGGGATATCTTATCTGTCTTGTCCGGAAAATGGATATCTCCCGAAAATATTTTGAGTTCAATCCTTTTTTTTTTTCTCTCCACTCGGATCAACCCGCCGACTTGGCTTCTTATATTTAAAGTGATTCGTGTATCGACTCCAATGATACTATAGTTCTGTACCATTATGACCGAGGATTCGGGTAAAATATGCACTTCCTCAGGAATGAAAAAAAAGCGATCTACTTTCATTTCGTATTTTGTCTTAAATTTTTGGACTCCTCGATACTCAATCATATCCTCTTTTTGGATGATTGAATCCGCCTTTAGAGTCCCATATTTCAGAATTCCGGAACTCTTTCTTCTGTATCTAGGATCATCAAAAAAAGCAAAAATACTATTTCTACGAAAAATACCATTTATGGGTATTTCAATCGAGATACCTGAATGCGGTATGAATTCTTTCTCTTGCTCTTGAATCGGTTGAAATGGAATGAGAAAGCGATTTCTTCGCCTTTTTGCTAATAAATCTGAGTTCTCATGAAAAATAGCAGAATATATGAAATTATAATGACTAGTACCTAAGATTCCATTCAATTCTGAATAATAGGGAGTCCCTGATTTTTTTTTATCAGCAAAATCCGAACTCCAAAATTTTTGGCTCACTTGATCATTATTCACTGAGAGGCTAGAAATAGATTTTCTTTCGACGGAAAGAAAGGGTATGTTCATTTGATCTTGATCTTTGTGGATCGAAAAAAGAATTCGACTAGATCCACATGAATTTCCTGATAATACCCATAAATGACTTGTTTTTGGTAAGAGGTGTACATTACTATATGTAAATTCGGGTGCATGAGACACATCAGTACTCCAGTGCATTTCACCCTCTGAGTCAGAATAAATATATTTTCTAACCCTCTCTTTAAAATGAAAAGTGTATGTCCCCTCGCGAATCTCAGCAATCACTTGTTCTGATTCCACATATTGATCATTTTGAACTAAAAGAAAACTTTTTGGTGGAATAGTCACGCTATGTATAATATCTTCGCTCTCAATAATTACAGACAAGTCCATATAACATAGAAAGGCAGGATGCCCGTGACGTGTGCGTGTAGGATGAACCAAATCCTCATTGAATTTGATTTTTCCATTATAAGGGGCTCGTACATGTTCGGCAGTACCTCCTGTAAATACTCCGCCGGTATGAAAAGTTCTTAATGTTAGTTGAGTCCCCGGTTCGCCAATAGATTGACCTGCGATAATACCTACAGCTTCCCCCAATTCAACTAGGTCACCATGAGTGGGACTCCGACCATAACATAATCGACAGATCCAAGATGTACTCCGACAAGTAAAGGGAGTTCGAATAGATATTGATTGTGTTCCAAAGGTTATTAATCGATTGACAAGTCCAATCCCAAGATCTTGATTTCGAAAGGCGACACATCGGGAACCTATATATATATCGTCTGCTAAGACACGACCAATTAATGTTTGGATAAAAATTCTTTCTGACATCATTCGATTTTGATTTCGAGGACTCACAGAAATCCCTCGGATAGTGCCACAATCCGTTCTACGTACAACAATATGTTGAACTACTTCAACAAGTCGACGCGTAAGATATCCAGCATCTGATGTGCGTACAGCAGTATCTACAACTCCTTTACGAGCTCCATAGCAAGAAATAATATATTCTGTTAAAGACAGTCCTTCGCGTAAATTGCTTTGAATAGGTAAATCAATCATTTGTCCTTGGGGATCCGACATTAATCCTCTCATACCCACTAATTGATGTACTTGAGATGCATTTCCCCTAGCTCCCGAAAAAGACATCATATGGACTGGATTGAAGGGGTCCGTCATCCTAAAATTAGGATTCATTTCTTGTCGCAAATATTCACTTGTAGCATACCATATCTCAATAGATTGGCGTAATTTTTCTACCGCATGTACATTCCCATAATGATGATGTTTTTCCAAAATCAAACTTTGTTGTTCAGCATCTTGGACAAGCCAGCCCTTAGAAGGTATCGTTAAAAGATCATCAATTCCTAATGAAATGGATGTAGCAGTGGCTTGCTGGAAACCTAGGGTCTTTACTTGATCTAGGATGTGTGATGTATATGCCATCCCAAAGTGATCTATTAATCGGCTAATAAGTCGTTTAATAGCAGTTCCATCTATCACTTTATTGTGAAATACCAGATTGGCCCGTTCCGCCATAAGTACCTCCATATTCTGCTGAATGGGATTCGACAATGAGTTTGAGTCAATGATTGCAAAACTTCCTTTTCTCGATCTTGATTTGCGTAGAATTTTAGGTCAGGAACTATGGTCCAAGTTGAATCGGAGAGGTCCGAAT